AAATTAATAATAAAAATAATTAATTAAATTAAATAATTTGTTGGTTTTTAGTATATCGAAAATACAATTTTTTTAAAAATATGTGTAGTAGTTTTGGATTTTTTAATTTATTAAGTAAATCAAACAAAATCGGTCATTTTGGAAAGTTTTTTTGTTATATTCATTAATATTATTAATATATAAATATTTAATAATCATTAATATATAAATATCCTGTATAAACACTAATTATCTAATTAAAATAACATATTTATAATTAATATAATCTTATTATTAATCATTTTTATAAAATTATTTTAATTTATTTTCTTAAGCTTATAAGAAGTTTATGGAAAATAGATTTAGAAATATTATTTAAATTAATTTTTAAAAATCAGAATTATTGATTTTTAAATTATTTATATATATTAAATATATAATTAATACAATTTTTTTAAAAATATGTGTAGTAGTTTTGGATTTTTTAATTTATTAAGTAAATCAAACAAAATCGGTCATTTTGGAAAGTTTTTTTGTTATATTCATTAATATTATTAATATATAAATATTTAATAATCATTAATATATAAATATCCTGTATAAACACTAATTATCTAATTAAAATAACATATTTATAATTAATATAATCTTATTATTAATCATTTTTATAAAATTATTTTAATTTATTTTCTTAAGCTTATAAGAAGTTTATGGAAAATAGATTTAGAAATATTATTTAAATTAATTTTTAAAAATCAGAATTATTGATTTTTAAATTATTTATATATATTAAATATATTAAATATATAAATATATATATATATATATATATATATATATATATATATATTAATGTTTAAGCATGAAAATTTTTGAAATTTTATGAAATAGATAAAATTTATTATATATAATGAAAATATAGTATTAAATTTATATATAATTTATTCTATCAAAATAATCCTTTTATCAGGCATTTCATTAATGTAATAGATAATTAAGAGAAATAAAATCTTTATTTAGGGTATGAACCTAGAAGCTTAAACAATAGCTTACTTAATTAATAAAAAAAAAGTTTTAATAAAATATAAAAAATAAATTATTAAATTTTTATAAAAATGATTATTAAATAATTTAGTTGTAAGAATAAATTTTAAATATTTAAAAAAATAATGAGAAATATATTATATAAAATAATTAAATTAATAATTTAATTTATAGAAAATTAGTTTAATATAAATAAAATTAGAGTGCCAGCAATTGCGGTTAAACTCAGTATATAAATAATTAAAATATAAATTATATATTAAATGAAATGAATAAATAATAATAAATAAAATTTTTATGGTGAAATATAAAATTTTAAAAGTTTATTATTAGAATAATGATATATAAAACATTAAATAATAAATTAGGATTAGATACCCTATTATTTTAATTAAAAGTTGAGATTTATGAAGTAAATGTTTAATCATTAAATAAAATAAATTTGGGGGAATTTAAAATTTTTAAAGGAACTTGTTTTTTAAATTGATAATCCACGAATGGATGAACTTATTTTAAATTTTATATATTGTTGTTTAAATAAATTTTAAAAAATAGAATTATTAAAAATTTTATTAAAAATTAAATTCAAATCAAAATGTAGAATAAATAAGAAATTAATGAGTTACATTAATAAATAAATATTGTAAATTTATTATTTTAAATATAATATTGAAAATGGATTTAAAAGTAAATAAATTTTAAAAATTTAAAAATTGAATATAAAATTTAAATTACTACAAATTGCCCGTCATTATCAATATGAAATTTGATAAAAGTCGTAACAAAGTAAATATACTGGAAGGTGTATTTAGAAAAAATTTTAGTTTAATTAAAATAATTTATTTACAATAAATAGTTTATTGAAAATAATAAAATTTTAATTAAGACAATTTAATTTAGTAAGTTTTGGGGAAAGTTAGATTATATAATTAAAGTTATATTTAAGTAGAAAGTTTAATAATAATAAAAAAAAATTTATATTTTATAAAGTAGAGTAATGTAAGTGAATAAAATAATAAATTTTAAAGAAAATTTAAATTATTGTATCTTTTGTATCAGAGTTTATTAAATAAAAATTTATAAAAAATTAAAAATTTCGAATTTAAAAGAGTTAATAAATTATAAAAGTTAAAGTAAAAAAATTATTTTAAATTATTTATTAGATAAGATATTTAATTCAATTTTAAAGATATTTAATTTATTTTGAATTAAATTTAATTTAGATATATAAAATATAATTTTTTTAATTTGAAAAAAATTAATAATAATATATTAAGAAATTATGGGATAATCTATAATTTAATTTATAATTTTGAATAGATAAATAAAAATTTTATATAGTCATGTAATTAGATTTTATAATTAAAAATTTAATAATTTATAAAGAAAAAAAAATTAGATTTTAAATATATAAAAAATTTAATTAAATAGAAATATATTTATAAAAATGAAGTTTATAAAGAAAAAATGGTAAAATTAGTAATAGAAAATAATATAAAATATATATAAAAATTTAAAAATAAATTAAAGGAATTAGGCAAAATATATTTAATTCACCTGTTTAACAAAAACATGTTTTTTTGATATAATAATTTAAAATTTATTCTGCTCAATGAAAGTATTTAAATAGCCGCAGTAAAATAACTGTGCAAAGGTAGCATAATCAATTGTTTTTTAAATGAAGACTAGAATGAAGGAATTAATGAAATTTTAACTTTCTATAATTTAAATAATTAATTTTTTAATTAAGTAAGAATACTTAAATAAATTTATGGGACGAGAAGACCCTATAGAATTTTATATTAAATTAATAAAATTTTGTAAGTTTAATATTTTATTGGGAGGATAATTAAATAAAATTAACTTTAATAAAAATAAAAACAAAAATTAATGAAAATAAAGAATATAAAAATATAATAGAATTAATTACCTTAGGGATAACAGCATAATATTTTTTTTAAGATCATATTTAAAAAAAAGTTTATGACCTCGATGTTGAATTAAGATAAAATTTAAAAGGAGAATTTTAAAAATTAAGTCTGTTCGACTTTTTAAATCTTACATGATTTGAGTTCAGATCGGTGTAAGCCAGATCGGTTTCTATCTATAAAAAAAAATAATTTGATTGTACGAAAGGACTTTAAATTAAAAAAAATTTTTAAAGAATTGATTAATATTAATTAAATGTAAATTACTTTGGCAGAAAAATGTTTTAAATTTAGAATTTAAATTAATATGTATAAAAATACATAAGTAATAATAGTTTATATTAATTATTTTATATTAAATATTTTAAGAATTTTAATTTTAGTAATTTTTATATTAGTTGGGGTTGCATTTTTAACATTATTAGAACGAAAATTATTAGGATATGTTCAAGATCGAAAGGGTCCAAATAAGTTAGGATTAATTGGTTTATTACAGCCTTTTAGAGATGCAATTAAATTATTTAATAAAGAATTATTTATTATTAGAAAAGTAAACATAAAGTTATTTTATTTTATACCAATTTTAATAATATTAATATTAATATTATTATGAATAGTTTATATATACGATACTAACATTTATTTTTTAAATTATTCATTATTAATTGTAATAATTATTTTAAGATTAAGGAGATATTTAGTTATATTAATAGGGTGATCATCAAATTCATTATATTCAATAATTGGATCAATTCGATTAATTGTTCAAATATTATCATATGAAGTAAGATTTATTATAATTATTTTAGTACAAATAATTTTAAGAGAAGGATTTTCTTTAATTGATTTAATTAAATGACAATATTATATATGATATATATGAATAATATTACCTTTAATAATTATTTTTTTTATTAGAATTTTAGCTGAATTAAATCGAAGTCCAATAGATTTTATTGAAGGTGAATCAGAATTAGTTTCAGGATTTAATGTAGAATATTATAGAGGAGGATTTGCATTAATTTTTATAAGGGAATATGGAATAATTATTTTTATATCATATTTTATAATAATTATATACATAGGAAATATAAATAAAATAATTATAATAATAATAATAATAATTAATATGAGATTAATTATTTTTATACGAGGAATTTTACCTCGAATACGATATGATGAATTAATATATTTATGTTGAAAAATTATTTTGCCTTTAATTTTAAATTATTTATATTTTATAATATATATAAAAATAAAAATTTATATATTATTTATATAAAGTAAGTTTATAGAAAATTAAATTTCTTTTTTATGTTTTCAAAACATAAACTTAAATAAGTTAATAAACTAAAATTTAATAAATTAATAAATCTCAAATTTTAAATAAAAAATAATTTAAAATAAAATACATAAAGAAAAGAATTGATATTAATTGCCTAAGAAATATATAAGGGTATTCAATAGGTTGAGCTCCTAATCAAGTTAATAAAATGAATAGATTAATAAAAAATCAGTATATTAGTTGGTTAAAAAAATAGAATTGATTAGAATTTATTATTAAATTTTTTATTAATGGTATAAAATAGAAAATTAAAATAGATATTAATAATGCTATAACTCCTCCTAATTTATTTGGAATTGAACGTAAAATTGCGTATGCAAAAAGAAAGTATCATTCTGGTTGAATATGTAAAGGAGTTACTATAGGATTTGCTGGAGTAAAATTATCAGGATCAGATAGATTATAGGGATATTGAGTAATTATTAAAATGAAAATAAGAATAATTCAGTTAAATCCAATTATATCTTTAATAGAAAAATAAAAATTAAAAGGAATTTTATTAAAATCTCTTTTTGTACCTAACGGATTTATAGAACCTGTTATATGAAGAAAAAAAATATGAATTATTACTATTATAAGAATAATAAATGGAAAAATAAAGTGTAAAGAAAAAAATCGATTTAAGGTTGCATTATTAATTGAAAATCCTCCTCAAATTCATTGAACAATATCAAGACCAATATAAGGGATAGTTGAAATTAAATTTGTAATAACTGTTGCCCCTCAAAAAGATATTTGCCCTCAGGGTAATACATAACCTAAGAATGCTGAAGCTATAGATAAAATAAAAATTGAAATTCCAATATTTCATGTATGAGTTAATTTAAATGAATGGTAATAGATACCACGTCTTATATGTAGATAAATAAAGATAAAAAAAAAAGAAGCTCCATTAACATGAATATTATGAATAAGTCAGCCTAATTTAATATTTTGAATAATATGAATTATTCTTAAAAAGGCTATAGAAATATTTGGACAGTAATGAATAGATAAAAAAAATCCTCTAATAATTTGAATGAATAAAAATAGGCCTAATAAAGAACCAAAATTTCATCAATAATTAATATTAATTGGGGAAGGTAAATTAAATATATTTTTTAACATAAATTATTAATTAATTTTTCGTAAAGATATAGATAAAGATGTTGAATTAATTTTAATAATAGAAATGAAAGTTAATAATAAAAAAAATATACTTAATAAAGTAATATTTATGTATGGAAAGTAATAGATAAAAATTAAATTAAAGAATTTATTTAAATTAATTGATGAAAATGATATTTGATCAAAATTTAAAAAATAAAGTTGATTTAAAATAATATAATTATATAAAAATAAAAATATAAAAGGAATTATAATATTTAAATTTATTAGATAAAATAATTTTACTTTAAGGGTTAATTTTATTTGTTCATTTGAAATTAATCTAGAAAAATATATAAAAATAATTAATAAACCACTAATTATAATTAAAAATAATATAATTGAGTAAATAAAGTTGATTTTTCAAATAGATATATTTAAAAAAATTAATAAATTGAAAAAAATTATAAGAATTATAAGTATAATTGGGTGAATAGATTGATTTATAATGAAAATAATAATTATAAATATAATTAATCATAAAATAAAAAAATTAGATTGAATTAATTTAATCATAAACAAAAAATAGTTTATAAGAATATAAATTTTGGAAATTTAAGGTATAATATAAAATATTTTTTTGAAGCTTTAATAAATTATTATAATTATAATTTACAAAATTATTGTTTTTGTTAAACTATAAAGCTAATCTTATCAGAAATTTATATTATAATTTATTTAACAATTTTAATTATATTATTAATAACATTAGTTTTTAAGTATATATTAATAATTTTAATGATTATAGAATTAATTATTTTAATAATTTCATTAGTAATGTTTAATTTTATAGGATTTTTAGGAATAGAATTTTATATAATTTATTATTTGATTTTTAGAGTTTGTGAAAGTGTATTAGGGTTAATAATTTTAATTTTAATTATTCGTTATTATGGGAATGAAATATATTTTTCAATAAATTTATTTAAATTTTAATATGGTTAAATATTTATTGATAATTTTAATAATATTATTTATAATTAAAAAAAATAAAATTATAATATTTTATTATAATATATGTTTTTTAATAAGATTTTTTCTATTATTTAATTATAGAATAGAAAATTATTTAATGAAAAATATTAGTATATTTATAAGAGTTGATTATTATTCATATATTTTAATTATATTAAGATTATGAATTATAGGATTAATGTTAATACATCTATTTAGAAATGAAATAAAAATAAAAAAGATTATGTTTTTAATTATGTTATTAATTTTAATAATATTTTTTATAATAAAAAATATTATATTATTTTATTTTTTTTTTGAAATAAGATTGATTCCAACTTTTATATTAATTATTTATTGAGGATATAATTTAGAACGATTAGGAGCAGCTTATTTTATATTAATATATACAATATTAATCTCTTTACCATTTTTAATTTATATAATTGAAATTTATAATAAAGTAGGAAGGATAATTTTTTTTTTTGTAAAAATAAAAATAATTGAATTAAGATTTTGAAGATTTATTATTATTATGGGAATATTTTTAGTAAAAATACCGATATATTTTATACATATTTGACTACCAAAAGCTCATGTTGAGGCTCCAGTTTATGGATCAATGATTTTAGCAGCTATTTTATTGAAATTAGGAAGATATGGTTTATTACAATTTATAATAATTTTTATAAAAAGAGTATTAAAATTTAATAATATTATAATTAGAATTGGGATTGTAGGAAGTTTAATTATTAGATTAGTTTGTTTAGTTCAAATTGATATAAAAAGAATAGTAGCTTATTCTTCAGTGGTTCATATAAATATAATGATATGTGGATTAATAAGTTTATATAAAATAGGATTTATTAGGAGGTATATTATTATAATTTCTCATGGTTTATGTTCATCAGGATTATTTTATATAGTAAATTTATATTATTATCGTTCAACTAGACGTTTATTATTATTTAATAAAGGTTTAATAAATTTAATGCCATCTTTTGTTTTATGATGATTTTTATTATGTTCATCAAATTTTTCTTTCCCATTATCAATTAGATTTATTAGAGAATTATTTTTATTAGGAGTAGTAATTAAATATAATTTAATTTTAATAATTTATTTAATATTAATTAGATTTTTTACAAGGGCATATTGTTTATATTTATTTTCTTATATTCAGTATGGAGAATTAAGGTTTTTAAAAAAATTTAATAGGGGAAGAATAAAAGAATATATAATTTTAATTATTCATTTATTTCCCTTAGTATTAATGTTAATTAATTTAAATTTGTTTTAAATTTAAGTAGTTTAAAAAAAATATTAATTTGTGGAATTAAAGTTATAAAATAAATATCTTAAATAATTATTTATATATATATTTATTTTATAATTTTATTAAGATTATATATATTTATTATAAGTATATATTTATTTTATTATGATATAAGATTAATTATAGAATGATTAGTATTTAGAATCAATAGAATAAATATAGAATTTTTAATATATATAGATTGAATTAGAATATTATTCATTAGATTTGTTTTATTAATTTCATCAATAGTTATATTATATAGAGTAATTTATATAAATGGGGATAAAAACATTAATCGATTTAATTTATTAGTTATTTTATTTATTCTATCAATATTAATAATAATTATTAGACCAAATATTATTAGAATTATAATTGGATGAGATGGATTAGGATTAGTTTCATATTGTTTAGTTATTTATTATCAAAATTATTCATCTTATAATTCAGGGATATTAACAGTATTAATAAATCGGGTAGGAGATATTATAATTTTAATACTAATCAGGATAATATTTATTTATGGGAGATGAAATAAATTTATAATAAAAGAAATCTATTTTATAATTATATTAATTTTGATTGCTGGAATAACAAAAAGAGCTCAAATTCCTTTTTCATCTTGATTACCAAGAGCTATGGCTGCCCCAACACCTGTTTCAGCATTAGTTCATTCTTCAACATTGGTTACAGCAGGTGTTTATTTATTAATTCGATTTTCAAATATATTAATAAATACAGGTATTAATAAATGATTATTAATATTATCTATAATAACAATATTTATATCTGGTTTAATGGCAAATTTTGAGTATGATTTAAAAAAAATTATTGCACTATCTACATTAAGCCAGTTAGGATTAATAATAATTATTTTAAGAATTGGATTTCCTATAATATCATTTTATCATTTATTAGTTCATGCAATTTTTAAATCATTACTTTTTTTAGGAGCAGGAATTATTATTCATTTAATAATAAATAATCAGGATATTCGTATATTAGGAGGATTGAATTCATTAATTCCATTTACAATAATTAGTTTTTATCTTTCATTAATATCTCTATGTGGATTTCCATTTATGTCAGGATTTTATTCTAAAGATTTAATCATAGAAATTATTTATATAAGAAAATTTAATATAATAATATTTATTTTATCATTAATTTCATTAATATTTACAGTTATATATTCATTTCGATTAATATATTATATATTTTTTGGGGAAATAAAATATTATAGATTAAATTTAATTTATGAAAATAAGTTAATGAATTTATCTATAATAATATTAATATTTTTAAGAGTAATTATTGGAAGAATGTTAAATTGAATATTTTTTATTGAAAGAATTTTTTTAAGAATAAAATTGAAATTTTTAACTTTATTAATATTAATATTAGGATTAATATTAATTTATAATTTAATAAATTTAAATTTATTAAAAATATATTATTTAAGATATTTTTTTAGATCAATGTGATTTATAAATTATTTATTTATTTATATAAATAAATTAATTTTAAAAAATAGAAGTGTACTATATAATTTTGATAAAATTTGAATAGAATTTTATAGAAAAATATTTTTTTTAAATTTATTTAAGGAGTATATAAATTATCAAATAAATTATAAATATAAAATTTATATATTTTTAAATTGAATAATAATTTATTTAATTTTAATTATAATTATATTTTAATAATTTGAATAATCAGAATAATCAGAATAATTTGAATAGCTTAAAAAAAGTATTATATTGAAGATATAAAGATAATAGATTTATTTTCAAATATTTATAAATAAAAAAATATTATTTTTATTATGAAAAAATAAAGTTTTAAGATTAAACTATATAAATAAAGAAGTATAGTAAAATAAATTACTTAAGACTGAATTAGAAGTTCATTAATATACATCAAGAAAAGATTTAATAGGAATATGTTTCAATAAAATTATTAACAATAATTTACCTCTTTTTGGTTTCAATTAAACATTCTCTTAGATTAAAAATAAATCAAAAATTTAAGTCGAAATTAAATTATAATAAGAGGAAGATTTATAAAATATTTATAATTTTTAAATGCAATTTAAATGTTATTTAATTAACTAAAATCCTAAAAAATTTTTCATTCAAGTATATTTTCTATATATTCATAATAAATTCTAAAAATTAAGATAATTATAAAAAATAAGAAAGAAAAAACTATAAATAAATTTAAATATAATAAGTTAAAAGTTAGAGGAATTAGTATAGTAATTTCAATATCAAAAATTAAAAATATTAAACTAATTAAAAAGAATTGAATTCTGAAGGGAATACGAGTATTTGATATAGGATCAAAACCACATTCAAATGAGGAATTTTTTTCTCGATTTTTAATAATTTTTTTTCTAAAGGTAAAATTAAAAATAAATAAAAGAATTCTAATACAGAAAAAAATTATAATTAAAATAATAAAATTAAATATTATTTATATTAAAATTATTTAATTTTATTAATTGGAAATTAATTGTAATAATATATATACTATATAAATAAAATAATGTTATTAAAATCTTCATCAATAAATTGAAATATATAAAAATAATCAAATTACATCAACAAAATGTCAATATCATGCAGCAGCTTCAAATCCAAAATGATGAAAAGAGGAATAATGTAGATTATTTATTCGATATAAACATACTAATAAAAATAAAGTTCCAATAATAACATGAAGTCCATGAAATCCTGTTGTAATAAAAAAGGTTGATCCATAAATTGAATCAGAAATTGTGAATGGAGATTCATAATATTCAAATAATTGAAGGGAAGAAAAATAAAAACCGAGTATAATAGTAAATATAAGGCTTTTTTTTCTTTCAAATAAATTTATTGAAATTATAGCATGATGAGATCATGTAACAGTTAGACCTGAAGAAACTAAGACAATTGTATTTAATAAAGGAATATCATATGGATTAAAAGGAATAATTCTTAAAGGTGGTCAAATTTGTCCAATTTCAATTGTTGGAGCTAATGAGGAATGAAAATAGGCTCAGAAAAAAGAAAAAAAAAATAGGATTTCTGAAGTAATAAATAAAATTATACCCATTCGCAATCCATTATAAACATAATTAGTATGGAATCCTTGATAAGTAGATTCACGAATAACATCCCGTCATCATTGATATATACATAAAAAAGTACAAGGAATGGTTAATATATAAAAATAATTTATTTTATTAAATCAATTAATTGTTATAATTAAATTATTTATAATACTAAAAGAGATTAAAATTGGTCATGGACTAATAGTTACTAAATGAAAAGGATGAAAAAATTTATTCATATAATTAAATTTCTCTACTATATAAAAGGGATAAAATAGAAAAAACATATGCTTGAATAATTGAAACAGCAATTTCTAAAATATATAAAATAATTTGAGTAAAGATAAAAAAAATAAAAAAAAGGATATTATGAATAGATTGACCTGAAGAACCTAATAAACTTAAAAGAAGATGTCCTGCAATTATATTAGCAGTTAGTCGAATTGATAAAGTAATTGGTCGAATTAATAAACTAATAAATTCAATTAAAACTATAAAAGGTATTAAAATTGATGGTGTATTTAAAGGAGTTAAATGAATAAATATATTATTAGTAAATTTAATTCATCCAAATAATATAACTCTTAATCATAAATTAAAAGATAAAGATAAACAAAATCTTATATGACTAGATGCTGTAAAAATGTAAGGAAATAAACCTATAAAATTATTTAATACAATAAAATAAAATAATCTTAAAAAAATAATTAAATTAGAAAAAGAAAATTTTAATAATAATTTAAATTCATTAAATAAATAATTTAAGATAAATGTTCAAAAAAAAATAAATCGAGAAGGAATTAATCAAAATTGATAGGGATAAAAAATAAAGATAATTAAAGGTCTGAGTCAATTTAAAGATAAAAATATTCTTGTGGAAGGATCAAAAATATTAAAAATATTTATTATCATTTTCAAGATCAATTTTTAAAATTTGTTTTAAAATAATTTAAAGAATTAACTGTTGGATTAAAAATATAATAAATTAAGTAAATTAAAAAAGTAAAAATAATTAATAAGAAGAAAAATAAAAAAATTCATAATATGGGTATTATTTGAGGAATAAAAGAATATTATTTAAATTAATAATATTTTTAAATTGACAATTTAATGTTAAATTTAACTAATTCTTTCATTAAAAATAGAAAATCTATTATGTTTGATTTAAAAAATCAATACTTAATCAGTCATTTAATGAAATAAAAAAAAATTAAAGTGAGTTAATTCAATTAATAAAGTAATTTATATTAGTAGATTCAATAACAATAGGTATAAATCTATGATTTAAACCACAAATTTCTGAACATTGACCAAAATATAGACCAGGACGATATATAAATAATAATGATTGGTTTAAACGTCCTGGTGTAGAATCTATTTTAATCCCTAAAGATGGGATAGTTCATGCGTGAATTACATCTGAAGAAGTTGTGATAATGCGAATAGGGTAATTAAATGGAATAATACAACGATTATCAACATCGAGTAATCGAAATTCATTAATATTTAATTCATTAGATGAAATTATATATGAGTTAAATTCAATATTAAAAAAATTAGTATATTCATAAGATCAATATCATTGATGACCAATTGATTTAATTGTTAAATTAGTAGAATTGATTTCATCAGTTAAATAAAGGATTTTAATGGATGGAATTGCAATAAAAATTAAAATAAATATGGGAATAATTGTTCAAATTAATTCAATAGAATGTTCTTGTAAAAGAAATCGATTAATAAATTTATTAAATATAAATGAATTTATAATGTAAAAAATTATTATAATAATAAAAATTATGATAATTATTGTAAAATCATGAAAAAAAATTATTATATCAAAAATAGGTGAATTTGAATTTTGTAAACTTAATATTCAAGAATTAATTTTTAATAAAAGATAAATTCTTTATTTATAGATTTTAGATCTAATGCACTTAAAATCTGCCATATTAAAAAATTGAAGGAAGTTCATTAAATCTGTGATTTAATGGAGGATAATTTATTTTTCATTCTAAGGATGAATTAAGAAAAAATATAGAAATAATAAATCGTTTAGATGCTATAGCTTCTCAAATGATAAAAATTAAAATAATTAATCTTAAAATAGAAATTAATGATCCAATTGATGAAATAATATTTCATGATAAAAAATTATCAGGATAATCAGAATATCGACGAGGTATTCCTCTTAGACCTAATATATGTTGAGGAAAAAAAGTTATATTGACTCTAATAAATATAGTTAAAAATTGAATATTTAAGTAGAAATTATTTAGTGAAAATCCAAATATTAGTGGAAATCAATGAATAAATCTTGCAATAATGGAAAAAACAGCACCCATTGAAAGAACATAATGAAAATGACCAACTACATAATAAGTGTCATGAAGAATAATATCAATAGATGAATTTGAAAGTATGATTCCAGTTAATCCTCCTATAGTAAATAAAAAAATAAATCCTATTGATCATCAAAGAGTAGAATTATAAGAAATTTTTATACCATGTAAAGTTGAAATTCATCTAAAAACTTTAATACCTGTTGGAATAGCAATAATTATTGTGGCAGAAGTAAAATACGCTCGAGTGTCAATATCTATACCAATAGTAAATATATGATGAGCTCAAACTACAAATCCTAAGAATCCAATAGCTATTATTGCATAAATTATACCTAGTGAACCAAAAGTTTCTTTTTTTCCTCTTTCATTTATAATAATATGGGAAATTAATCCAAATCCTGGAATAATTAAAATATAAACTTCTGGATGACCAAAAAATCAAAATAAATGTTGATATAAAATTGGATCTCCCCCTCCGGAAGGATCAAAGAATGAGGTATTTAAATTTCGGTCTGTAAGAAGTATAGTAATTGCACCAGCTAAAACAGGTAAAGATAATAAAAGAAGGATAGCAGTAATAAGAATTGATCAAACTAATAATGGAATTTTATCTATAAATAAATTTTTATGATGTATATTTAAAATTGTTGAAATAAAATTGATTGCTCCTATAATAGATGATATTCCTGCAATATGGAGGGAAAAAATTGATAAGTCAACTGAATACCCATTATGATAAATATTGGATGAAAGAGGAGGATAAATTGTTCATCCAGTTCCAATACCAGAATAAGCAAAGTTACTTATAGTTAAAAGAATTAAAGAAGGAGGTAATAATCAAAATCTTATATTATTTATTCGTGGGTAAGCTATATCAGGTGAACCTAATATTAAAGGAATTAAATAATTTCCAAATCCACCAATTATAAAAGGTATAACTATAAAAAAAATTATAATGAAAGCATGACTTGTAATAATAGAGTTATAAATCTGATCATTTAAAATTAATGAATTACAAGTTCCTAATTCTAATCGAATAATTATACTTATAGAAGAGCCAATTATTCCTGATCAAATAGCAAATAAAAAATATAATATACCAATATCTTTATGATTTGTTGAATAAAATCATTTATTCATATACAATTAATAGTGTTTCAAGATAATATTATGACTGAATTAAGTGATAAATTGTAAATTTATTTATGAAAGAAAAATTTCTAATATTAAATAATAAAGATTAATTTTATAGTTTAAGGATAAAAAAAATATTAAAATGCAAATTTAAAGATATTATAATTAGAATAATTAAGATTTTATATTTATATATATAAATTTAAACTTTGAAGGTTTATAGTTTAATTAACTTAAAATCATATGTTAAAATTAAAATAAGTGAAAAAAATAATGATAAATAAATATATAAAAATATATTTTTATAAGATTTATGTTTTAAAAAAATTAATTTATTAGATTTATTTCAAATATATATATATAAATTAATTAAATTAATGTAAATATAAATTAAGATTAAGGAATTAATTAATAATAGAAAAAAAATTAAATTGAAGTTAAATAAATTTATAAAAATGAAGATATTATATCATTTAAAAATTAAAAAAGAGAAAGGAGGAAGTCTAGCTAAATTAAAAAATAAAAAAATATTAATTAAGGAAAAATTAAATTTGTTAATAAATTTAAAATTGAATCTTAAATTAATAAAATTAATGAAATTTATTAATAAAAATATAGTAAATCTATAAAAAATTAAATAAATTAATCAAATTAAATTTTTTGAAATTATTAAAATAATAAATCAACTAGAATGATTTATAGAAGAGTATAAAAAGATTTTTTTAAAATTTAATAAGTTAATTATTATAAATGGGGGAATAATTAAAGAAGAAATAATTATAAAATAAAAAATTAAATTGTTTAAAATATAAAAATTAAGTAAATAAAAAGGAATAATTTTTTGAATTGAAAGAATTAAAATAATTGACATTCAATCTAAATAATTAATAATTAATAATATTCAAAAATGAAGAGGTGGGATAGATAATTTAAATATTAAAGAAATTATAATTAAGTTTTTAAAAATTGATAAAGAATAAAATAAATTAATAGAAAATATTAAAATTATAATTGAGGAAGATAATATTTGAATAATAAAATAAAAAAAAATTATTTTTTTATTAAAAGATTTAATTAGTAAAAAAGAAATAAATATTAAATTATTTAATTCTAATAATAGTCAAATCAAAAAAGAATCAGAAATAGATAAAGATATAAAAGATGAAAGAAAAATAAAAAAAATTAAGATATTATTAATAAAAATATTTTTATTAAGAAGAAT